TGTGGAGTAACGGAATAACAATTTATTCCTATATATAGAAAATCTAGGAACAAGAAGATTTAATCGGAAATATCGACAAATTCTTGGGGAGTCAAAGAAATGAAATAAAAAAAAAAGGATCAACTGTTCCAATTTCATCTCTATCGAATTTTAATATCAGAATAGCGGATATAGTCATGATTCAATGGGTCAGGTCCACTTACTTTTTCTTTTGTTGATTTCTATTCTTTCCAATGGATTTGATTGGTAGAATGGAAAATAGGAATATGTGGTTTCGTCATTCCAGAGGTAACTTATCATTATTCATAATAATTCAAATTTATTGAACAAAATGTTTACTACTATACTTATAATAATACTGTATTAAATAATGTATTATCCCGTTTTTATTCCAAGTATTAAAAATATCTCTATCCTCCCTTAATACTCCGACCGGAGTTTTATGAAAAAACCGAAGCCCCTTATCGGATTTGAACCGATGACTTACGCCTTACCATGGCGTTACTCTACCGCTGAGTTAAAAGGGCTTATTTGATTGAATTCCTGAATGGGTCACTATGTGGATAAAATATCTATATATACAATCTATATGTACATATAATATTATATATATTAAATATATATACATAAGTACATACAGTAGACTCATAGTCCCTAGTGGCTTATTATTGAATAATAAAATGGATTTACCTAGCAAGAAATGTAATGAATTGTTTCAAGACCCAACCTAATTACTTTTTGATTCATGAATATGAATGACGAATCAAAAAGTTCTCTGCAATTAGGAAAAGCAGAAAGATTCCTCGTATCTAATCATACCATTCCATTATATTGACAATTTCAAAAAACTGTTCATACTATGATCATAGTATGATTGCGGTTGGGCAAGTAGGCCCCCATCGTCTAGTGGTCCAGGACATCTCTCTTTCAAGGAGGCAGCGGGGATTCGACTTCCCCTGGGGGTAGGGTACTACGAAAGGAAGTTGATCACGAATTACCAATAAGCCTAAAAGTGATTCTTCCTGGGTCGATGCCCGAGCGGTTAATGGGGACGGACTGTAAATTCGTTGACAATATGTCTACGCTGGTTCAAATCCAGCTCGGCCCAAAAAATCGCCAATCTATCACGTATAACCCCTTGTCCTTCAAAAATACCAGATACGGAGATAAAAAAAGAATCCAAATTTCTGCTAGATCCCTTACTTCCCTGGGATTGTAGTTCAATTGGTCAGAGCACCGCCCTGTCAAGGCGGAAGCTGCGGGTTCGAGCCCCGTCAGTCCCGACGGATCCAATAAATACATCAATCAATTCGAAAGGGGGCCGGGGGCAGAATTTCATTCCCAAAACAAAAGGGTCCTTTTTTCTTTTCTTTGTGGTAGGAGAAAAACATATGTGGGTGGGTTAGTACAATTATTGGTAGCATTATAGTAAACATTCCAAGAAATACTGGATCTGTTTTTTAGATTGTTCCCGATCCACGGAATAGAATACTATATCTTTTTTTTTGGGGGGCACACATACACAAATGGAATTCACAATAAAAAATGAATTTACCAAAATTCCCTTAGAAGACTTTTCTAGATTAAATAATTTCTCTTTCTGGCTCCGGTTTTGTATAACAATTTAAAAATAGATTTCATTCAAATTGCACACTGAGCTTTTGATATATATTCTCCCAGCGCTAATAATCTACGGAAGGGGGGGTAAAAGACAGATCAATCAGTCCTCTTAGCAAGGGAATGCAGAATTTGTTTCTTTCTTGTTTCGGTTTGTAACTATGTGACTAATGGAAGTGGAGGGGCAATCTGATGATACTTCATCAGATGATTGTACACGGAATATGTAGAGTAGATTATAGAAAAAAAGAAGGGAAACGCATGATAAATAAAGGAATTTTGGATTGGGTCCGGAATCCAAGCTGGGATTCGGTATGGATAAAAGAACTTCCTATGTTATACTATTCCATTTTCGACGACGAATTGATTTGATAGCTCAGATATTGTTATTCATGATATTGATCCGATTCAAAACCATCGAGATTGAGAGGGAATTCATTCATTGAATTTACAGGTGAAAGGTTTATCATCTCTATGGGATTAAATCCCGAGTTATTGCGAAGTAAAAAAAAAAAGATTAGATTATGGAAGTAAATATTCTTGCATTTATTGCTACTGCACTGTTCATTCTAGTTCCTACCGCCTTTCTACTTATCATTTACGTAAAAACAGTAAGTCAAAATGATTAATTAATTAATCATTAATTTGAATTAAACTTGACTTCTGGGTTCTTATCAAAAATTGACGAAATAAAATGAAAAGGATTCCAATTTTCACGTCTTAAATGAAATAAGCGGACTATAATTGGTAGTATTCTAATAGATAGATCATAGGGTCGAAAGAAATAGATGAATCTTTCGACCCTATGATCTATCTATTAGTATTGTTGTAGTCTATAAAGTTGTACTCTAGACTAAAGGTAGAGGCTTAATATAGATTAATATACAATATTATATATGTGTATGTGGATATCAATTCCATATATGGAATTGACATAGCACCCAATTCTCTTTATTTGCTACACCTATTTGTATTTGTTTCGATCAATCTGAAATAATCGTTTTACTCTTATGTCTTATGGTTCTAATTACTAGATTTTTTCTGATTTTCAATATGAATCCCGGTATCTATCAAAAGAAAAGAATTAAATCAATGAAGGAAAAACGATAGGGGTATATATTCCATATATTAATAGAATAAATCATTAGCAAGCATTCCGAAGAAGTAATTGATTGAACCATCAACAGGAGTTTCACGGGCACTTTTCGGAGTTCGAAAAGGAAGAGTAAACCTCACCGATTTTTAACGTTAACGCCTGAACCATGATATGAAATGTGAGTCGATAAAGCATAAATCCAATTTCTAAAATTAGAAAACAGTTGGTAAATGTGCGATATGCGACTCGCCCCTGAAGGAAGATCCTCTTATCTATATTAACAACCGCTATGTTTCTACCATTTTTCATAGAAAGTGCGCATACACTTAACAAAACGACTTCTTCTTTGAACAGTAAAGAGGGAAACAAATAAAATAATAATAAAATAAAAAAGGTCCGGTCTTCCTTTGATTGAAATAGAAAATTTAGGAAAAATTGGATTGGACTAAATTTCCTATCATTTGGATCTCTTTCGAAATACAAAGATAGGAATCAATGAAATATCTCTTTAATTGAAAGAGTATGATTCATATAATACATTACTTCATTCGAATCCAATGGAATTCGAAATGAAGATCTTTTGATTTTCATTTGAAATAGTTCAAAACGCGTTGCAGAACGATCTAGAAAACAATTGATACAGTTTGATTTTGATTTCCCAACTCAATTAGTAATACCCCTAGAGTCCACTTCTTCCCCACACTACGAGGGAAAGGGAAAATGTAAAGACTACCATTAAAGCAGCCCAAGCGAGACTTACTATATCCATGTGAATTCTGTCCCCTTATCTCTATAACTATGAAGGAATTATTCCATCATTCCTCACTAATAATAGTATAGTGGAATCAGGGGTGCAGAGTCAAAAAGGGATTCTGATCGAACACTATTGATAAACCAATTCACTAAATCCACCTTATAAAAAAAATTCCTATATGATTTCCAATCAGGAAAGATGAAACATAAGCAAAATACATAGTAACATCTCGAGTTACTAATGGAACATGTAGGAATAATAAGGCCTATTTTTTTGTTGATCTTCATAAGTAAAAAGCAGATAATCCTTATCTAAAGTCCCATTTGATCTAATTCGTACCCTTTCCCCATTTTCTCTGTGAAAGAGTGGGGAGACATTCTAAGTATATTCTTGATTAGGGGTTGCCGAAAATCAATTTTTTCTCTTTTTGCTTTTGCCCTTGACTAGAATTTAAATTGAATTTAAATTCAAAGTGAATTATCCATCCAATCGAATATTGATTTGATACCCAAGGACTCAGAAGTTCTTGGGAGTCCGTCGTATAGAAAATACCTTCTGTCCCCTCCACCACTATTGGAATTGAATTCTATTTCCTATCAGGCTCTCCAATCTAATTGAAGGTCCAGCCATTAGACACTACATTAGTAGTCCAACGATTAGTTATTAGTAGTAGAAGGGAATCGCGAAGTCTTGATAACTCGTCTACCGTTAGAATATTTCCTTGAATCCTAGATGCGAGGATTTACAATCTTTTCGAAAACCCCTCAGCCGGATACTTCGAATCAAACAAATATCAACAGTCCCTTTCCTCTGCTTCTGATGGGAAATACTTCGGCGAGTTATATCAGCAGAACAGAAGAAGATATTTCGAGTCTTTTGTTTTGTTGATCAGGCGACACCCGGATTTGAACTGGGGAAAAAGGATTTGCAGTCCCCCGCCTTACCACTCGGCCATGCCGCCAAAATGATACAAAATATAGGAAATTTTTCCCGTATTACGGAACTTCCTTTTATTGGATTTGCATCTTGAGTTCCGTTTTTCTTAACAGAATCCTTTTCTTTCCTAATCCTAAAAGAAATCCTTCCCTTGGATTGGATCCACCCCTGGCTAGTATCTCAAAATAGCCAACCCCTCCCACTTTCTATTGAAAAATCAAATGTGAATTTTCATTCGCAAAAGTCAAAATTTATGACAAATTGGAACCATTAACTATTGACTGCTGACTGCGAATTCATGAACGATTTGAATCTACAAATTGGATTTTCTTTTCCTAATGACATGAGAAAATACAAATTTATACATCAGTATCCTTCTCAATTTCAATTATAACAACAATTATGAGTCTATGTAAACCCCAGGGCAGAAATTGTTACACAGATATTATTTATATATGATATGTTTATCTTGCCTATAAGTAATTCTCAGAAAATTATCATATTTCAATTTTGAATTGAATAGAACATCAAAATTTTCTTTTACTTTTAATAGAGCACAACCCGTGCTGCCCCAAATAGAACGGCAATACAATAAAC